TTTAAAACAACGATAAAAGTTTTTACACGTAGGGTATATATATAATTAACAACATTAAATTTACATATTGACTATTAGACATATCTCGAAGAATCCTATTTTTATACTCCCTAACTCTATTGCGCCGTGTATATATTATACTCTAAACATTTATCTAGCACATATTTAGAAGTCTACACTTACTAAGGTCCATACAATTATAAAAGAAAGAGACTACATACTATATATGTAATTAACCCTCTTTTTTAAATCAGAACATACAATTGAATAAATTATATATAATAATCCCCTTTACATAACAATTAATAATTTAAGTATGAATTTATATTAATTGTTAATAATACAATTATATATATATATATACATTCGATCACTAATATAAATATACTCATTTTTTACAACAAAAAAAAGCTCCTCCATTGCTCAATTTTATTTTACACTTTTACCAAAAAACATTTATGTGATTAGCTAAAATTTCTATACACATATTTTTTAATATACTTATATATCGTCTTAGTAAAAATGTAAAAAGCAGATAGATATACTCATATTTAAAAAAATATGACTCGAAACCCTTTTCACTTAGTTGAGTATAGACCTTGACCTCTTACAGGATCTTTAGGGGCTATATTTTTAACCTTAGGTATAACATCCTGATTCCATAATCATGGGACTATTACTATATGTACAGGACTATTTTTAATTATCATAACCATATTTCAATGATGACGAGACATTATTCGAGAAAGAACTTTTCAAGGATATCATACTATAAAAGTATCTTTAGGTATACGATTAGGAATAATCTTATTTATTACATCAGARGTATGTTTTTTCTTCGCTTTTTTCTGAGCTTATTTTCATAGAAGTTTAGCCCCTAACACTGAAGTAGGCGCTTGTTGACCTCCAATTAATATCACCCCTTTAAACCCTTTTCAAGTACCTCTACTAAATACAGCAATTCTTTTAGCATCAGGAGTAACCGTCACATGAGCTCATCACTCTTTAATAATAGGTAACCACAAAGAAACAATTCAATCTATAGCCTTAACCATCATCCTAGGAATCTACTTCACAATTTTACAAGCACAGGAATATGAAGAAACTTCATTCTCTATTTCTGACAGAGTATATGGCTCAACTTTTTTTGTTGCAACAGGATTTCACGGATTACATGTAATAATTGGATCAATATTTTTATTAACCTGCCTAGTACGAATTTTATACCATCATTTTTCAACAAACCACCACTTTGGTTTCGAAGCAGCCGCCTGATATTGACATTTTGTAGACGTAGTATGATTAATCTTATACACATGTATTTATTGATGAGGATCATAATAAAATAGGTATTATACTTTATTTATATAGAAGACATGATTTGCAATCATAAAGAAAGAAAACTCTTTAATACCATCTATATGATATAAACCAGTGAAAAGCCAAAGTAGAGGCATTTAACTGTTAATTAAAAAACTGTAATTTTATTACTTCACTGGCAACACTGCGCCGGAATGAACGGATTATATTGATGTTATAAATTATAAGGTTAACCTTCTGTGTTTATGTTAACTATAATTATTTATCTCTCCATCCTTTTACTTGTTAATCTAGCTTTACTAATTTTAGGGTTATCTATTAATAAACGATCCTACACAGACCGAGAAAAAAATTCACCTTTTGAGTGCGGCTTTGACCCCTCAATTCACACTCGAGCACCTTTCTCGATACGATTTTTTCTTTTAGCTGTAATTTTCTTAATCTTTGATGTTGAAATTATCTTACTTATACCTTTAACAATAAATATTATAAATTCTAACACCCATTGACCTTTAACTAGATCACTTAGGTTTTTAATAATCTTATTATTAGGCCTATATCATGAATGAAATCAAGGATCCTTAAACTGAATAAAATAATTACATACTACACAATTTATATGCGATGGCTATTTTCTACAAACCATAAAGATATTGGGACATTATATTTTATCTTTGGTATTTGAGCAGGATTATTAGGTACTTCTTTAAGACTAATAATTCGTACTGAATTAGGACAACCTGGGTCACTACTAAATGATGANCAACTATACAATGTAGTAGTAACCGCACATGGATTTATTATGATTTTTTTTCTTGTTATACCTATTATAATTGGAGGATTTGGTAATTGATTAGTACCTTTAATACTAGGTGCTCCAGATATAGCATTTCCGCGTATAAATAATATAAGATTTTGACTTCTCCCTCCTTCCTTAACACTTCTTTTAGCTTCGTCTGCTGTTGAAAGAGGTGCTGGAACAGGATGAACAGTTTACCCCCCTTTATCTAGAAATTTATCTCATGCTGGRCCTTCTGTGGATCTTGCTATTTTTTCACTTCATTTAGCAGGTGTTTCATCTATCCTGGGAGCAATTAATTTTATTACAACTATTTTAAATATACGTTGAGAAGGGCTCCAAATAGAACGACTACCTCTTTTCGCCTGATCTGTCTTCATTACCGCAATTTTACTTCTTCTATCTCTTCCAGTTTTAGCAGGTGCTATTACTATACTTTTAACCGACCGAAATTTCAACACCACTTTTTTTGATCCTAGAGGAGGGGGTGATCCTATTTTATATCAACACCTTTTCTGGTTTTTTGGTCACCCAGAAGTTTATATTCTAATTTTACCCGCTTTTGGTATTATTTCTCACATTGTCTCACATCACTCTTATAAAAAAGAAATTTTTGGGGCCTTAGGAATAATTTATGCTATACTATCTATTGGATTATTAGGTTTTATTGTTTGGGCCCACCATATATTTACAGTAGGTATAGATGTAGATACTCGAGCCTACTTCACATCAGCAACAATAATTATTGCTATTCCTACTGGAATTAAAGTATTTAGATGACTAGCTACTATTTATGGTTCTCCTATTAAATATAACACCCCAATGCTTTGAGCTTTAGGTTTTATTTTTCTATTTACTGTAGGAGGACTTACAGGAATTATTTTATCAAACTCTTCTTTAGACATTATACTCCACGATACATATTATGTAGTTGCCCACTTCCACTATGTATTATCTATAGGAGCAGTATTTGCTCTCTTCGGAGGATTTAATCATTGATACCCCTTAATTACAGGTTTAACATTAAACCAACAATGAACTAAAGCACATTTTATAACAATATTTCTAGGAGTTAACGTAACCTTTTTCCCTCAACATTTTTTAGGGTTAGCAGGAATACCTCGACGATATTCAGATTATCCTGACTGTTACACTAAATGAAATATAGTCTCCTCCATAGGATCTATAGTATCCCTAACCAGTGTTTTATTTTTTATTTTTATTGTATGAGAAAGGATAATTTCCCAACGAACTGTTATCTGATCAAACCACATAACTACTTCTCTAGAGTGAGATAACCGATTACCTGTAGATTTCCATAGACTACCAGAAACAGGAGCTCTTTATAATTAATATGACCTACTGAGGACAATTAGGATTCCAAGACGCTTGTTCTCCATTAATAGAACAAATCATTTTTTTTCACGACCACGCTATATTTGCTATTATTATAACACTAACCATAGTAATATATATGTCAATAATTCTAATAACAAATAAATTTTCATGCCTTAACATTACCGAGAGACAAAAAATTGAGACTATTTGAACTATTGCTCCAGCTATAATTTTACTATTTTTAGCTATACCTTCATTACGATTACTATACCTTCTTGATGAAACAAATGACCCATTAATCACAATTAAAACCATAGGACACCAATGATATTGGAGATACGAATACTCAGATTTTATAGATATTGAATTTGATGCATATATAATCCCAACTAATGAGCTAAACTTAGGAAATTTTCGACTACTTGAGACAGATCACCATCTTATTTTACCTATAAAAACTAACACGCGAATTATTGTATCCTCAGCAGACGTGATCCACTCTTGAACAGTCCCTTCTATAGGAGTTAAAGTAGACGCCATCCCAGGACGATTAAACCAATTAATACTTTACCCTAGTCGACCAGGTGTGTACTACGGTCAATGCTCAGAAATCTGTGGAGCTAACCACTCCTTTATACCTATTACACTAGAAATTGTTAACATAAATTATTTTATTAAGTGATTAAACTTAATAAATGAGTAGAAAAGTTAGTTAATAAATAACATAAAATTGTCAATTTTAAATTACTATAATGTTAGTACTTTTTATATGCCACAACTATCCCCTATTAATTGATTATTTCTATTTATTATATTTTGATCTATTATAATTATAAATACATCTATTATATGATGAAATACCAATAATTTATATACAATCAATAAAATAATAAAATCAAATATAATTATTAAATATAAATGATAACATGATAGTAGACATCTTCTCCTCATTTGATGACCATAACTCAACTTTATTTTCAGCCCACATAATAACATGAATTTTATCTTTATGATCTTTATTTTTTATTAATTCATCCTATTGAGTTAATAAATCAAACCTGGAAAATATTATAAATCTACCTAAACAATCTATTAATATTCAAGCTACACGATCTTTTAGTATAAACCTAGGGGGATTTAGTCTTCTAGCCTCTTCATTATTTATCACCATTATTAATTTTAATATATTAGGACTAATACCTTATGTATTCAGAACTACAAGCCATTTAGCTATAACTTTTAGKTTAGCACTCCCTCTTTGATTATCTTTAATTATATCATCCTATAGAAATAACCCCTACTCCAGATTAGCTTTTATACTACCTTTAGGGACCCCAACTTTCTTAATACCGTTTTTACCTATTATTGAAACATTAAGAATAATAGTACGCCCTGTAACTCTATCTATTCGATTAGCAGCTAATATTAGTGCGGGTCATATTATTTTAACCTTAATTGGGGATTATTTAGCAATATCATTATTAACAAGTAATTATATAATTTTATCACTTATTATAGCCGTTCAAATTGGTTATTTTATTTTCGAGATTGGTATTGGAATCATTCAAGGATATATTTTCTCTTTACTAATTACAYTATAYACAGACGACCATCAATAGATAAACAAATCATATAAAATAATATACTTAAAGATAAAACTATCACCCTAACACCTTCAACGTTATACTCTATATTAAGCTATTTAAGTTTTTACACCTCAAAACTAATTATAATATATAATTATTTTCTCAATGTAAGTGAGACACATTAATTATGTTAAATTTTGTTATCATCCCAGGAACAGCTTCCACTACCCCTACTATGTTACGACTTATCTTATTTTCCAACAAGAGCGACGGGCGATATGTACGCATTATAAAACCTAATTCATAAAAACCCACTACTTTAAAAATTTTTATTACTACCAAGTCCAACTTCATAAATAAATTACATTACTTAATCCGATTAAATATTATAAATTGTAGCTCACTTTTAAACCTTTCTCATTAACTGCATTTTGACTTGACATCATAACCAATTCGTTATTAAGTTTTTTACAAAATTTTTACAAAATAAACTGACGACAGCAATATACAAACTGTCTATAATTCAAAAAAAAGTAAGTATAAATTGAGGATTATCAAATTAATAAGCAAACTCCCCTAGAAGGATGTATAACACCGCCAAGCCTTTTAAATTTCAAACATATAATATATATATATAATATGTTCATACTACTTAAGTAAAAAATTTTTAAGATAAAGAATAATAGGGTCTCTAATCCTAGTTTATGTAGACCTTATTTTCAAAGAATTTATATTAGAACTATTAAATTAATTACAATAATTAAATTTTACCTACAATTATTATACTCATTAGTCCTAATTATAATAATTTAAACTTATTACTTTATTTTATACTGTTTATATATAAACTTAAAGTATAGGTATAACCGCAGATGCTGGCACCAATTTAACCACTTTTAAACACATTAACTATATCAAACTTTCATTCATTGTAAAATAATAAATACTGCGTAGCCCGTTACTATTATCATAATAAATATTAATAATACAAGCTATTAATTATTTAATATTAAATAAAAAAATTAATAACATACACAAACAAAACGATATAACAAAATAAAACCTAACATATATAAAATTAGCTATAGCCTATATAATAACCAAAGCCAAATTAAACTATTAAAATAATAAATACCATATTTAAGATAAACTTACTAGTAAACTAGTTACCTATTTTAATAAGCCTCAACACATTCATGTTTCCTAAAGTTTGCAACTAAATATTTTTTATAAACTATAAGACCAATTACTAAATACATAAGCAATTTACAAAAAAAGGTAATGAACCTATACCCTAAACCCCAAAAATTCATGTGCTCATACACCATATTGTATACTCTAGTGACAAAAGTTTTTACACGTAGGGTATATATATAATTAACAACATTAAATTTACATATTGACTATTAGACATATCTCGAAGAATCCCATTTTTATACTCCCTAACTCTATTGCGCCGTGTATATATTATACTCTAAACATTTATCTAGCACATATTTAGAAGTCTACACTTACTAAGGTCCATACAATTATAAAAGAAAGAGACTACATACTATATATGTAATTAACCCTCTTTTTTAAATCAGAACATACAATTGAATAAATTATATATAATAATCCCCTTTACATAACAATTAATAATTTAAGTATGAATTTATATTAATTGTTAATAATACAATTATATATATATATATACATTCGATCACTAATATAAATATACTCATTTTTTACAACAAAAAAAAGCTCCTCCATTGCTCAATTTTATTTTACACTTTTACCAAAAAACATTTATGTGATTAGCTAAAATTTCTATACACATATTTTTTAATATACTTATATATCGTCTTAGTAAAAATGTAAAAAGCAGATAGATATACTCATATTTAAAAAAATATGACTCGAAACCCTTTTCACTTAGTTGAGTATAGACCTTGACCTCTTACAGGATCTTTAGGGGCTATATTTTTAACCTTAGGTATAACATCCTGATTCCATAATCATGGGACTATTACTATATGTACAGGACTATTTTTAATTATCATAACCATATTTCAATGATGACGAGACATTATTCGAGAAAGAACTTTTCAAGGATATCATACTATAAAAGTATCTTTAGGTATACGATTAGGAATAATCTTATTTATTACATCAGARGTATGTTTTTTCTTCGCTTTTTTCTGAGCTTATTTTCATAGAAGTTTAGCCCCTAACACTGAAGTAGGCGCTTGTTGACCTCCAATTAATATCACCCCTTTAAACCCTTTTCAAGTACCTCTACTAAATACAGCAATTCTTTTAGCATCAGGAGTAACCGTCACATGAGCTCATCACTCTTTAATAATAGGTAACCACAAAGAAACAATTCAATCTATAGCCTTAACCATCATCCTAGGAATCTACTTCACAATTTTACAAGCACAGGAATATGAAGAAACTTCATTCTCTATTTCTGACAGAGTATATGGCTCAACTTTTTTTGTTGCAACAGGATTTCACGGATTACATGTAATAATTGGATCAATATTTTTATTAACCTGCCTAGTACGAATTTTATACCATCATTTTTCAACAAACCACCACTTTGGTTTCGAAGCAGCCGCCTGATATTGACATTTTGTAGACGTAGTATGATTAATCTTATACACATGTATTTATTGATGAGGATCATAAAAATTTATTAAGTGGCCGAACTTTAAGCACTAGACTTTTAATCTAGATGATGATTAGAAATAATCCTTAATAAAATCATAATATAAATAAAACAAGAAATGATATATCATATATGATTTCGGCTCATACTTAGATGTCTAACATCCTTGTTTACATAAATTGTAAAGGTAATTAGGTATAAAATAAAGCTGCTAACTTTATTTTGAGCATTTCGAACTGTTCTACCTTTTATGAATAACAAATTTTTCCCTTCTAATTTTTTATTTATTATAATCATAATTATAGGAACTATACTATCCCTTTCATCCTCACATTGATTAACTATATGAATAGGTTTAGAACTTAATCTAATAGGATTTTTACCTCTAATAAATATTAAAGGTAAAATACTAGAAGCTGAAGCTTCTATAAAATATTTTATTATCCAAAGAATAAGATCTAGTATTCTTATCATCTCATCTGTATTAATATATAATCTTAATTTATCTTGATATTCTATATTTAATAATAATATAATTACAATTATAATATTAATATCACTAATTATAAAACTAGGAGGGGCTCCTATACATTTCTGATTACCTAGTATTACCAAACAAATATCATGAAGTATTTTATACCTAATATTAACTTGACAAAAAATTGCACCTCTATTTATAACAAGAATAATAAATTCTAATCTTAATATAATTATAATAATCTCAGTAATATCAACAATTATAGGAAGAATTATAGCCCTCAATCAAACTAATATTCAATTAATCATAACATACTCATCTATTTCACACCTGGGTTGAATAATATCTACAATTTCTATAAATAGGTCTTTAAGTCTAATTTATTTTATTAATTATGCTATAATTTCAATACCATTAATAAGTATATTAAGAATATCATTAGGAAATCACTTATTTATATTAACACAAAAAAATAAATCAAATCAAATCATTACTATCTCATTAATTCTATCTTTAGGGGGACTTCCCCCTTTATTAGGTTTTATATCCAAATTAATTATTCTTATCTCATTAACCGAAATAAAAATAATAATACTAACTCTATTTTTATTTATGGGGACTCTTATCAGACTATATTTTTACCTGAACATGTCATTAATACTTATAATTAAGTCCTATAAAATAATAAATAACAAACAGCCTAATAAAATTTACAATATTATTATTATATTCAATTTAATAAGAAGATTTATTATTTACCCGCTAATTATTATATATTAATATGCGATGGCTATTTTCTACAAACCATAAAGATATTGGGACATTATATTTTATCTTTGGTATTTGAGCAGGATTATTAGGTACTTCTTTAAGACTAATAATTCGTACTGAATTAGGACAACCTGGGTCACTACTAAATGATGANCAACTATACAATGTAGTAGTAACCGCACATGGATTTATTATGATTTTTTTTCTTGTTATACCTATTATAATTGGAGGATTTGGTAATTGATTAGTACCTTTAATACTAGGTGCTCCAGATATAGCATTTCCGCGTATAAATAATATAAGATTTTGACTTCTCCCTCCTTCCTTAACACTTCTTTTAGCTTCGTCTGCTGTTGAAAGAGGTGCTGGAACAGGATGAACAGTTTACCCCCCTTTATCTAGAAATTTATCTCATGCTGGRCCTTCTGTGGATCTTGCTATTTTTTCACTTCATTTAGCAGGTGTTTCATCTATCCTGGGAGCAATTAATTTTATTACAACTATTTTAAATATACGTTGAGAAGGGCTCCAAATAGAACGACTACCTCTTTTCGCCTGATCTGTCTTCATTACCGCAATTTTACTTCTTCTATCTCTTCCAGTTTTAGCAGGTGCTATTACTATACTTTTAACCGACCGAAATTTCAACACCACTTTTTTTGATCCTAGAGGAGGGGGTGATCCTATTTTATATCAACACCTTTTCTGGTTTTTTGGTCACCCAGAAGTTTATATTCTAATTTTACCCGCTTTTGGTATTATTTCTCACATTGTCTCACATCACTCTTATAAAAAAGAAATTTTTGGGGCCTTAGGAATAATTTATGCTATACTATCTATTGGATTATTAGGTTTTATTGTTTGGGCCCACCATATATTTACAGTAGGTATAGATGTAGATACTCGAGCCTACTTCACATCAGCAACAATAATTATTGCTATTCCTACTGGAATTAAAGTATTTAGATGACTAGCTACTATTTATGGTTCTCCTATTAAATATAACACCCCAATGCTTTGAGCTTTAGGTTTTATTTTTCTATTTACTGTAGGAGGACTTACAGGAATTATTTTATCAAACTCTTCTTTAGACATTATACTCCACGATACATATTATGTAGTTGCCCACTTCCACTATGTATTATCTATAGGAGCAGTATTTGCTCTCTTCGGAGGATTTAATCATTGATACCCCTTAATTACAGGTTTAACATTAAACCAACAATGAACTAAAGCACATTTTATAACAATATTTCTAGGAGTTAACGTAACCTTTTTCCCTCAACATTTTTTAGGGTTAGCAGGAATACCTCGACGATATTCAGATTATCCTGACTGTTACACTAAATGAAATATAGTCTCCTCCATAGGATCTATAGTATCCCTAACCAGTGTTTTATTTTTTATTTTTATTGTATGAGAAAGGATAATTTCCCAACGAACTGTTATCTGATCAAACCACATAACTACTTCTCTAGAGTGAGATAACCGATTACCTGTAGATTTCCATAGACTACCAGAAACAGGAGCTCTTTATAATTAATATGACCTACTGAGGACAATTAGGATTCCAAGACGCTTGTTCTCCATTAATAGAACAAATCATTTTTTTTCACGACCACGCTATATTTGCTATTATTATAACACTAACCATAGTAATATATATGTCAATAATTCTAATAACAAATAAATTTTCATGCCTTAACATTACCGAGAGACAAAAAATTGAGACTATTTGAACTATTGCTCCAGCTATAATTTTACTATTTTTAGCTATACCTTCATTACGATTACTATACCTTCTTGATGAAACAAATGACCCATTAATCACAATTAAAACCATAGGACACCAATGATATTGGAGATACGAATACTCAGATTTTATAGATATTGAATTTGATGCATATATAATCCCAACTAATGAGCTAAACTTAGGAAATTTTCGACTACTTGAGACAGATCACCATCTTATTTTACCTATAAAAACTAACACGCGAATTATTGTATCCTCAGCAGACGTGATCCACTCTTGAACAGTCCCTTCTATAGGAGTTAAAGTAGACGCCATCCCAGGACGATTAAACCAATTAATACTTTACCCTAGTCGACCAGGTGTGTACTACGGTCAATGCTCAGAAATCTGTGGAGCTAACCACTCCTTTATACCTATTACACTAGAAATTGTTAACATAAATTATTTTATTAAGTGATTAAACTTAATAAATGAGTAGAAAAGTTAGTTAATAAATAACATAAAATTGTCAATTTTAAATTACTATAATGTTAGTACTTTTTATATGCCACAACTATCCCCTATTAATTGATTATTTCTATTTATTATATTTTGATCTATTATAATTATAAATACATCTATTATATGATGAAATACCAATAATTTATATACAATCAATAAAATAATAAAATCAAATATAATTATTAAATATAAATGATAACATGATAGTAGACATCTTCTCCTCATTTGATGACCATAACTCAACTTTATTTTCAGCCCACATAATAACATGAATTTTATCTTTATGATCTTTATTTTTTATTAATTCATCCTATTGAGTTAATAAATCAAACCTGGAAAATATTATAAATCTACCTAAACAATCTATTAATATTCAAGCTACACGATCTTTTAGTATAAACCTAGGGGGATTTAGTCTTCTAGCCTCTTCATTATTTATCACCATTATTAATTTTAATATATTAGGACTAATACCTTATGTATTCAGAACTACAAGCCATTTAGCTATAACTTTTAGKTTAGCACTCCCTCTTTGATTATCTTTAATTATATCATCCTATAGAAATAACCCCTACTCCAGATTAGCTTTTATACTACCTTTAGGGACCCCAACTTTCTTAATACCGTTTTTACCTATTATTGAAACATTAAGAATAATAGTACGCCCTGTAACTCTATCTATTCGATTAGCAGCTAATATTAGTGCGGGTCATATTATTTTAACCTTAATTGGGGATTATTTAGCAATATCATTATTAACAAGTAATTATATAATTTTATCACTTATTATAGCCGTTCAAATTGGTTATTTTATTTTCGAGATTGGTATTGGAATCATTCAAGGATATATTTTCTCTTTACTAATTACAYTATAYACAGACGACCATCAATAGATAAATAAGATTATAATTTTTATATTTAATTATAAATAAAAAATTATAATCATAAAAATAATTATATAACAATTAAATATTAATATTAGTCAATATTCAAAAATACTTAAAAAAAGCTTATTAATACTAAAAATACCTTGACCTCCTACAATCTCAAATCACCCTATATCGACCACTTTTAACCTTATATTTCTAACTAGCTTAAAATTACTTAATATAGGATAACAAATAAATCTAGATAAAAATCATATTCTCCTATTGATGTAATTTAATTTACCAAATTTTTTAAACAAAATATTACCGTCCCAAAAACCAAAAGAAAATAATAAACTAGTAATAATTAAAAAAGGCACAATTAACTTTATTAATAAAGGCAAAAAAAATTCTAACCTAAAAAAACTAAACAAGCTCTGAAAAACAAACCCACCTCACAAAGCACCAATAACTAATATAGACATAGGAAAGATTATCTTAATATCATAATCTCCAATATTATTATAAGTTTCAGAACTTTCATTACACCAAACAGTGTAAAATGAAAAACGTATAGAATACAAAACAGTTAAACACACACCAAAAACCCCTAACAAAAAAATTACTATATTAAAACTACCCCTAATTAACCCTTCAATAATTAAATCTTTAGAATAAAACCCAGCAAGAAAAGGTATGCCACACAAAGCTATATTTGAGATATTTAAAAATATTGTAGTAACAGGTAATAATTTTGACACATTTTTAATTTGACGAACATCCTGTTTACCCCTAAAACAATGAATAATATTACCCCCACATATAAATAATAAAGCTTTAAATATAGCATGGGTGTATAAATGGAACAAAGCCAATATAGGTAAGCCAATCCCTAAAGATATTATTATAACACCTAACTGACTTAAAGTTGATAAAGCAATAATCTTTTTTATATCATATTCATATAAAGCACACACCCCAGATATAATAGTTGTTAAAATAGAAATGTATACTATAAAACTTCTAAATCAATAATAATTACTTAAATAATTAAAAAAACGAATAAATAAAAAAACACCTGCAGTTACTAAAGTAGAAGAATGAACTAACGCTGAAACCGGAGTAGGCGCAGCTATAGCCGCAGGTAATCACCTACTAAAAGGAATTTGAGCACTCTTAGTTATTCCTGCAATTATAATAAACAAATTTACGCACATAAAACCATAAAAATCTCATAAACATAATATATTTCAATGACCTAACACAATAACTATCGAAATAGAACCTAAAATAAAACAATCACCAACACGATTTATTAAGACAGTTAATATACCTGCAGCTAAAGACTTACTATTTTGATAATAAATTACAAGACAAAAAGAAACTAAACCTAAACCATCTCAACCTAATAATAAAGAAACTAGACTAGGAATAAAAATTAATAAATTTATAGACAACACAAATAATATTACTGTTAAACTAAAACGTGGTAAATTAGTGTCACCTTTTATATAAGAAACAGTAAAAACTATAACACAACCAGAAATAAAACAAACTAACCCTCTAAATCTACATCTTATTCAATCAACTGCAAAATCAAAATCAACACCTCTTCTTATACAACTTATTAATTCCCAACTAAATAATAAACAAAAATTATTTATACATAAATAAACTAATATAATAAATATAAAAAAAAACCACCTAAATAAAATAACCCTAAAACATAATTCTATTCTAATTATTTGAAACATAGTAAAGTAAAAATAATTTATCCACAAACCCACAACTTGTTATTTTAATATTAAACTAACTTTACTAAAACAAAAAAATCTTATTCAAATACCCTACATTTAAAATAAAAAATAATATAGGGTAAAAATGTAATAATAATAATAAATACTCATTACACACATTAACAAAACCTCTATTTATAAAACTTATAATTTCACCGTGTTGTGTATTAACAAAAACAACCAAATTATATAAACCCCCTAAAAAAACTATAGCTAAAATAATAATAATAAATCAACCCCTATAAATATATAAAGAACAAAATAATATAATTTCTCTAATTAAATTTACAAAAGGAGGGGCTCCTATATTAGAAATACAAAATAAAAATCACCACAAACACATAATAGAATTAACATTAATTATTCCTCCACAAAGAAATAGTCTACGTCTTTTTAATTTTTCATATATTAAATTAGCCAAACAAAATAAACCAGAAGAACAAAACCCATGAGAAATTATCATTAATATAGCACCCTCTCAACCTCACATAAATTTACTTAGACTCCCAGCTAATATTAAGCCTATATGCCCAACAGAAGAGTAAGCAATTAAAGACTTAATATCTCTCTGACCAACACAAATAATAGCAGTTACTACCCCACCTCAAAGACAAATAATAATAAAAACTTTTCTAAAAACAATTTCGTTTAAAAAAAAAACACTTAACATACGCAAGATACCATAACCCCCTAGTTTTAATAAAACACCTGCTAAAATTATAGATCCCGCAATTGGAGCCTCAACATGAGCTTTAGGCAACCATAGATGAACAGAAAATATAGGTAATTTAACCAAAAATGCCCCTATAATACCAAAAAACCACAAAATATTTACATCGTGCAATAATCCTAAATAATTTAAATAATAAATTAACAATATATTAAAAGAACCATAAATACTACCTAATATAATTAAACTAATTAATAAGGGTAATGAAGCAGTAATAGTATACAACATTATATATATCCCTGCTTGTAAACGTTCAGGTTGGTAACCTCAACCAATAATTAATAATAATGTAGGAACTAAAGAAACTTCAAAAAAAATATAAAAATATATAACATTTACACACAAAAAATACAAAATAACAACCAAACACAAAAATAAAACTAAAATAGAAAAAAAAAACCTCTTATTATTTATATATTTAACAGAATAATTTCTTGCTAATAATATTAACCCTCTAATTCATAAAGTTAACACAACTAGTATTCCTCTTATACTATCACACATCAAATATTTAGTAAATATAATACCTCAAACATCAACACTTAAATACTTCAAACACAAAAAAGTTATAATTATTATAAACCAGAAACGAATTTCCCAAACTATAAAATTTATTAATAACATTAATAATACTATTCTCAACAACAAACCTATAATTTATATAAATTTAAAGAACTTACGTAATCATTCCCATGTACACGAATTATTCTAACTAAAAGAGATAACCCTAACCTAGCTTCACAAACACCAAAAACAACAATCACCATTATAAGTCTACAATCATTACTATATAAACCTCAAGTTAATAAAAAAGAAAAAATAATACCCAACGTCAAAATCTCAAATCTTAATAAGATATTTAAAATATGCTTCCACTGAAATAATAAAACTAAAAAACCACTAATATAAATAAAAACACCTAATATTAACTCTCCTCTTATAGTCATAACTAGTTATAATAGTTTAAATAAAACACTGGTCTTGTAAACCAAAATTAGATTATAAATCTTTATAACTAAGTTTTTAAGTGAATTGAACACTTATCAAAAGTTTTCAAAACTTTATGAACCCAGTAAAAACCTAATACTCTAAAAAATTTAATCATATTAGATCAATAAAAGGACGAAATAAAAAGACACTAAATCAAAAAACACTTAAAACACGACCAATAGATTCATAAGGATACTCCACAGGACATCCTCCAATTCATGTTAACAGAAAAAAACAACCAATCATAAACCAAAAATTAATTTGTATAAAAATATTATATATACATCCACGACAACCCCTTACATGAAATAAAGGTAAAAAAAACAAAACACAAATAGACATAACCAATCTAATAACACCACCAAGCTTACTAGGAATTGACCGCAAAATAGCATAAGCAAATAAAAAATATCACTCAGGTTTAATATGTAAAGGGGTGACCAAAGGATTAGCTGGAATAAAATTTTCAGAATCCCCTAAAATATTGGGGAATAATATTCTTACTTCAATTAATAACAATAATATAACAAAAAAACCAAGTAAATCTTTATAAGTATAATATTGATGAAATGGAATTTTATCTAAATCACTATTAATACCTAAGGGATTATTACTTCCTCTTTGATGTAAAAATAATAAATGCAAAACCACTATAGCAAGTAAAACAAAAGGCAAAAGAAAATGAAAACAAAAAAAGCGACTAAGAGTAGCATTATCCACAGAAAACCCTCCTCAAATTCAATATACAATTATTTCCCCTATATAAGGGATAGCTGAAACCAAATTAGTAATTACAGTTGCCCCTCAAAAAGATATTTGACCTCAAGGTAATACATAACCTACAAAAGCAGTCCCTATAACTAAAAATAATAAAATTACCCCAATATTTCAAGTTTCAACTATTGTATATGACCCATAATAAATACCACGAGCAACATGAAAATATAAACAAATAAAAAAAAAAGAAGCACCATTAGCATGAATATACCGTAAGACCCACCCATAATTAACATCTCGCATAATATGCACAACAGAATCAAAAGCTATCTCAACACATGAAGTATAATGTATAGCTAAAAATAAACCCCTAGCAATTTGAATAGCTAAACATAACCCTAACAAGGAACCAAAATTTCACCAAACAGATAAATTAATAGGAGCAGGCAAATCTACAAGAGCGCCATTTACAATTTTCAAAACAGGATGATTTTTACGTAAAGAACTAAGCATATAATTACTTAAATTTAAATACACGAAGAGGCCCTTCGCAATAATAACAAATTTTAACAACCCTAATCAATAAAAATAACAAAACAACCCCTAATAATAAATAACACATATAATTATCGTATATTATAATTATACTTCTACCATACATACTCTCTGACCTATACCCAAATAAAGAAAAATTCTTAATATCAACACTAATAAATTCTTTTATCACAAAAAAATTTATAAATAAAAACCTAAAAAAAATTATAAATATATACATAAAAACTTTACTAGAAACAAAAATTAAATTTGGAACCAATCTAATAACATATATAAATATAACCAATAAACCACCAATATATACTAAAAAAAGTAAATAACCATACCATGAAAAAATAATAATACTCAATAAACCCCTAATAAATAAAGTTAATATTATTAGTATAAAACCTAAACTAAGAGGTTGAATAACCATTAAACAAACACTACTTAAAGAAAATCCCAAAGAAACTATAAATAATAAACTCATTTCAAAAGATAAGTACTAAACTCAATTCTTAACTTCCAATGTTAACATTTTAATTAAATTATCTTTTGTTAATTAAGCATATAAATATAAACAACTAAAAATACCAAAATTCTTAATACAACAGGTAAATAACTCTTCCAAATTAAATATATTAATAAATCATACCGATAACGAGGATAACTAGCACGAACTCAAATAAATAATCAAGACACAACACTAATAAATATACATAACCCTACCCCATAGAAACTAACAAAAACAATACCACCAAAAAACAAACTTACAACTAAAACCCTTATAAATAAAATATTTCTGTATTCAGCCATAAACAGAACCGCAAACCCTACTCCACCATATTCAACATTAAAACCAGAAACTAACTCAGACTCCCCTTCAGCAAAATCAAAAGGAGCTCGATGAGTTTCAGCAACACAAGAAACAAACCATATAAGTATTATAAAAAAATTAACAAAAAAAATTCATACAAAAAATTGGTACTTTATAACAATACTTAATCTTATCCTTCCCACCAACAATAAACAACTTAATAAAATTAAAGATATTCTTACTTCATAAGAAATTCTTTGGGCAACAGCACGAACAGACCCTAATAAAGCATACTTAGAGTTAGAAAACCAACCAGCTCCTATGACACTATATACCCCTAACCTAGATACACATAAAAATAATAGTAAACTCATACCCCCTATACTACAAACAAAATAATTATTATATAAAATTCATAAAACAAGCCCCAAAAAAAGTCTTATAAAAGGACAAATCAAAAAAGGAAAAACATTAACTAAAGTAGGTTTAACTAACTCCTTACTAAATAATTTAACTGCATCAGCCAAAGGCTGAGGAAGTCCTATTAACCCTACTTTATTAGGCCCTTTACGAAGCTGAAAATAACCTAAACCTTTTCGCTCTAATAAAGTAAAAAAAGCAACAGCCAAAAGTGCACAAACAAAAGCAACAATACTAGACAATAACTCAATTAACATTATTAAGAAGAACAATAATATATTCTCTAACAGGACCTTAAAACCTGTGCACTGATCTGCCACCTTAATTATACTATACAAAGTAAGATATAAACATCTTATAAAATAAACCTAAATTATTCACATTATTCTGCCAACTCTGTATTTTAATAAAAACTTTTAGTTTTCTTTGGTCCTTTCGTACTAAAAGAAACAATAAACATTTTAAAAGATAGAAACCAACCTGGCTCACGCCGGTCTGAACTCAGATCATGTAAAGTTTTAAAAATCGAACAGATTTACCTAATAAAGCTTCTTCACCTTAAGGTTACTTTAATCCAACATCGAGGTCGCAATCTCATTTTTTAATAAGAACTCTCTAAACAAATTACGCTGTTATCCCTATGGTAACTATAATAAAAGCAATAATATATTGGTTACTTAATCAAATAATATGTATTCTAAGGAAGTTAAAAATTATTCCTTAATCACCCCAACTAAAATTTATATATTATTATAAAAATAAATATTTATAATAACAATAAAATTATAAGCTCAATAGGGTCTTCTCGTCCCTTTAAAAAATTAAAGCTTTTTCACTATAAAATTAAATTCTAAAAAATAAGATAGAGACAGATTAACCTTCGTCAAACCATTCATTCTAGCCTCAAATTATAAGGCAAATTATTATGCTACCTTAGTACAGTTAAAATACCGCAGCTGTTAAAACAATTATTCACCGAGCAGGCCCAACTCCTTATATAAATATTACAAAGAGAGATGTTTTTGATAAACAGGCGAGATTAATATTTGCCGAATTCCTTTACCTTAATTAATTAAATTAAAAATATTAACCATTTACTACTATACAATTAATAAATCTATTAATAACCAATAATACTCATATTAACATTATATTTATTTATAAATAATTCTTAAAAATTTATTAGCTAATAAACTGAATTTAATAAACTATAAAACAATTTAAACTACTTTTAAAGTAAAACATTCTTAATTCTACTTAAATTATTAAATTAATCTAAAATAATTCTAACAAACTATATGAAGCTTATCCCCCATACAATAAGCTAATAATAAAATAGATAAAACTATATTAATATTACAATACTTAAATATTTTAAACTAATAAACTAGCTATCATAAAAAACGATAAACATATCACTACCACTTAATAATCAATATATAACTATACAACGTTAACATACAAACCTACTAAGTAAATCCTTTTACTTCGAGATACCACCATAAAATACAAAAAATCATCAACCCATTATACAAAAGGTACGAAAATAAATTTCTACTATACTATAATTAAAAATATATTTTCCTTTACAGTACTCTAAAAACATTTATTCTATACTACTAATACTAAAAAAAAAAACAATTTAATCTATTCACTTTATAAAATACACCAATTAAAATTTATAATTATGCTAGCTACACACTTTCACCTCAATAAATGAGTCACATTTATACTAAGCCTACTATACTAATAAAGAAATATACACTATTTATTTTCGGGGTATGAACCCAACAGCTTAAATTAGCTTACTTTATTTTAATAAAATATTATGAGAGAGTTAATACTCATTCATAGATTTACAATCTACCGACTTTAATCGACCACCTCATAACAAGATTTAAACAAAACATTTATTAAAGACCTTGAAAGTCTTCAGTTTACTTAACTTAAAATCTTAATAAACTAAAAATATATCTTATTTAAATTATTAAACCAATTGTTTGGAAAACAATCATACTCATTATACTAATAAGATTAATTTTATTCCTAACACTAATACTAGTGCTCTAAAAGATTGAAAATCTCATGTGCCTACCTACACTATAAGAACT